AAATTATGAGATTTTACTATTTCTGATCTTTCTAAAGAGGATACTAATCGTAAGGAAAATGGAATTTCCACAATAACTGCAAATCCCTCCGATATCATTTGAAAATACAAATTTTTGTTATACCTAAAAAATGTATTTTGGTTAGAATCATTAGCGGAAATACTCAAATGATTCTGTTGATACATTCGAGTAATTAAACGCTTTACGATTAGTAAACTATATTTATTGTCATAACCCACATTTTCTAACAAAATGGATCTATTTAAGTCACGATCATGAGCAAATGTATAAATATACTCCCGAAAAATAAGTGGGTATAGGAAGTTATTTTTTCGAGATCTATCTATTTCTAAATTTCTTTGAGATTTCTCTATTTTCATTTTTAATTCGATTTGATTGAAGCAAAGATAGGGGGTTTATTGGGTTATTAAATGATACATAGTGCGATACCATAAAAACAAAATAGTATAATATAAAAAGAATAGATACCTCGGAAATAGTTAAACTCACCAGCGGACCCTCTAATCCTCTCTTTTTTTCATCTAATTGGTTTATGTTCCTTTCTAATTGGTTTATGTTCATTATAGGGTAATAGGTGACTAGAAATCCTTTACTTTTTCAAGTCAATCACTCTTTTTTGATTTTGGAAAAAAAATTGCTTTATCAATATACTTTTTCTTCTACACATTCAATTTCCCTTCATAGTGGAGAATAGCTAATAGTTAGGACTCATTAAAAAAATCGAAAATACACTCAAGAAAAAGCTTTTCCCGCACCAGGCACTAATCTATTTTTAACGTCTAATTAGATCGGAAAATCATTCAAATTAAGAACGGGAGCTCGTTGCTTTTTTATTTACCTATAATTGGAGCCGCAGAGCTCTGTCCATTTATTAACTCGACCAAATCCCAACTTTGAATTTGAATTGATTTGTTTTTATGTTATGCACCAAGAATTCAAACAAAGTTTGTTTGGAGCGGATCCGGTAAGAATCAAATATTCTCTGAATTCTCCATTGATACGACATGCTGTTTTTTCCATTCATTCCTTTCAGGATCAGTCGTGGTCTTACAATCTTACAAATAATACCGCTGGTATGGACGAATCTCTTTCTTCGTACAAATGTGTAAAAGCTGTTAGCCGCACTTAAAAGCCGAGTACTCTACCATTGAGTTAGCAACCCCAATCCCAAATATAAATAAAATAATTAGGATAAAATAATTAGGTTATGTAGATAGAATCAAAATCAAAAATCAAAAGAAATCAAAAAGAATTAATAAAAAGATTGAATCGTACGACACAATCAAAACATTAAACTAACAAGAAATGAACACGAAATGAAATAGAAAAATTTATAAAATTTCGAATTGATTCGGATAAAAAAATAGATAAAGTTAAATAAAGTCAAAATTGATAGATTATCTCTTGTTTCTTATGCTATCTATTCTTCTATTTACTATTTAAAATTGAAAATAAAAAAAAAAAAAAGACTTTTATATCACAGTAAATCCAATAAACCTATCATTTCAAAATCTAATAAACCTATCATTTCATTGGAATGAAAAACCAAACCGCTGGAATAGATATAAATCAATCTACAGATAAGATCTAATTACCCAGATCGGATTATATTTATTTGATACACTGTTGTCAATATGGTGTTAATAAAAAAATATCCAATGAAAAAAACAAAAGAATTAATTCAAATTAACCCCTTATTTTATTGAATCATATAAATATTTTTTGATTTCCAATATAAATATTAGCAAACCAATAAGATAAGACAAGATAAGACGAAGAAATAAGTAGTTCTCTTCGAATCTTCATCTTCAAGTGGCTCGATAGGACCGAGTCATCAATCTCACACTTCTTCAAGTACGGAAGATATTAGGTTGTTCAAAAAAACAATCTTTATTTTAATATCTATAATTTTGATATAGAAAAGAATATAGGCTCTGGGACGGAAGGATTCGAACCTCCGAATGGCGGGATCAAAACCCGTTGCCTTACCGCTTGGCCACGCCCCATTTCTATATTTGATTCAAAACTAATAAAACTAATATTGGTATTGGTTCTTTGTCAATTCCTACCCCCCAAAATATCTATGAACTAGATTAGCTTGTTATTCGTATTTTGATATGTGTAGATATAGAATTAAACTGAATTTATTGATCATAATATAGAATTCCATTAAGATATTGTATGAAAATATGATTTCTTTTATTCTTTTTTTAGCTGATAATTGAAGGATTTTTGATTGGCTGAGTTTAAAGTTTTTTGTCTACCTTAAACTCTATTTTATATTAATTTATATCCATTTTTATATGAATATTAATAACTCAGTCAAAATACAATTATCTTCAAGAACAAAATGTTTGTTATGCTTAATATTTTAAATTTGATTTGTATCTGTCTTAATTTTGCCCTTTATTCAAGCAGTTTTTTCTTCACAAAATTGCCTGAAGCCTACGCTTTTTTGAATCCAATCGTAGATATTATGCCAGTAATCCCTCTGTTCTTTTTTCTATTAGCCTTTGTTTGGCAAGCTGCTGTAAGTTTTCGATGAAATTTTGAATACTATCCTAGAATAATTAATAATTCATGAGTTATTCAAGAGAAAAAATTCTACTAATTGATAAGATCAGATAAGTCTTCTAGTTCTTTCTAGTTCTTTATAGTCTAGGCCCTTGATTCAAACATTGAAGTTATTGTATAAACGTGAAAAATCTGGATTACCTACCCCATCTCCTCATTCTGAACTTTTTTCCATTCTATTAAAAGAAACCTATTCGGTTAGATCCACCCGAAATATGGAATTTTCGGTATAAAAGCAAATTTTTGGCACACAAGACTCGACTCTTATTATTACAAATGAATTTAGAAAAATGCTTTTCTATTTCGAAAAAGTTCTAGAAACCACTTCATTTCTTGGTGTCAAAATGGGATATATGGTATAAATATAGAGAATCTATTTTCTTTTTTTCCAAACAAAAAAAAAGATCTTGGAGATTGTCTAATGCTTACTCTCAAACTCTTTGTTTACACAGTAGTAATATTCTTTGTTTCCCTTTTCATCTTTGGATTTTTATCTAATGATCCAGGGCGTAATCCTGGACGTGAAGAATAAAAAAAAAATAAGGCTTTTTCCTTGCTTGATTTTTATTAAATGTTCTTAGAATTTTATCTATTCTACATCTTTAACTATTATATATAAAATAAAAAAAAATAAATAAAGAAAAAGATTTGAAAAAAAATACGAAGTCATCAACGGAACCGGAAAGAGAGGGATTCGAACCCTCGGTACGAATAACTCGTACAACGGATTAGCAATCCGACGCTTTAGTCCACTCAGCCATCTCTCCCAATTGAGAAAAGATAATTACTATCTTACATTACACAACAATACACAACAAGTAGGGCTTGAAAAAAAAGTCCTTCTTCATATACTTTTTTTTTTTTTTATCTTTTTTATTACTATATTATTAGTATAATACTTCTTATATTACTCTTAATATATTAGTATTCTAATTAGTATTATAGTAATTTACTATTTAATTACTATTCTATACTATTCTATATTTAATTATTATTCTATTAATTATTCTAATTATTAAGATTAGAATTATATATATATATATATTTTTAATCTATTCTTTTTTTTTTTCATTTCGTCCGAAAAGTCTTTTTTTATTTCCACGTCCTGGCCCGTGTCACGGGCCATTTTTTATTTTTTGTTGCAACAAATTAGATAAGATAAAAAAAGTTATTTTATTTGATTCAAAAATACTTGTTATTGGAATTTTTCCATTCTTCTAATATAGAATCAATGCAACGAGTCTTCTTTTCCTAATCCTCATTAGGTTGCATGAGGAAATACAATACATCAACGCCCTAATTTTCATAATTCTTTTTTTTTTTTTTTATGACCCTATTGATTCTCTTACTCGACAAAAAGCTTGTTTATATACAATAATCGCAGCATAGCGGGTATAGTTTAGTGGTAAAAGTGCGATTCGTTCTATTAACCCTACTGCAAATAGTTAAGGGATCCGTCGGCGCATATTCCGATCAAAAACTTTATTTCTAAAAAGGATTAAATCCTTTACCTCTCAATGAAAAATTCGAGGAAGAATATATATTCTCGTGATTTGTATTCAAGAGTCAATTATAAATTGAAAAATTGGATTATGAGATTACGAAACATAATTTTTTTTTTTATTGGATTAATACTTCCAATTGAATGAGTATGAGTAAAGGGCCTATGGATAAAGACAAAAAAGTGTATTTCTAATCGTAACTAAATCTTCAATTTTTTGTTTGTTTTGTATAGTCGAGATTGAAGCAAAATAAGTATTAAATGATGACTTTGGTTTACTATAGACATCGACATCTTGTTTTAGCTCGGTAGAAATAAAATGTTTTTCCTAAAGATTCGCTCAAATAGAAATAAAGAACGAAGTAACTAGAAAGATTATTTGTCCCCCCGTCTAGAGGGATCATCTAGAAAGCGCGTTGTTTTGAATGCATTAAGACAAAATAAAGGGCTGACATAGATGTTATGAGTTAAATTTTCTTTTTTTTTCGCTCACGTCTTATAGCTGGAAAATTTTTCATATTTCACAAAGGAGCCGAATGAAACCAAAGTTTCATGTTCGGTTTTGAATTAGAGACGTTAAAAATGATGAATCAACGTCGACTATAACCCCTAGCCTTCCAAGCTAATGATGCGGGTTCGATTCCCGCTACCCGCTTATCTCTCTATATCTATAATCTATATCTATAAAACTATACAATATAAAAAAAAAACTATACAATATAAAAAAAATATTCAAAAATTAAATAAAATAATAATTGATTTAGCATTTCCATTTAATTTTGAGTTTATTTCATTTTAAATTTTCATTTTTAATTATTTTAATTAAATATGCAATACAATTCCCGAAACTATTTCACATATTTTTTTTTATGACCAAGAGATGTGAAAGAAAAAAAATTGGAAT